AAAAAGTATTTCTATTTTGCATGTCCAATCATGGATCTCGGAATTTCTACAATAAATTAGATAGGGAACTAGTAAAGTTCCCTATGCACGAGTCTGTCATTGTACTGGAATAGTTGTACTGTAATATAGGACGAATACCTTGAACTGGTAGAAATAAAATATAAAGAATTAAGTAAGATTCAAAATGGTTTCTTTATAAAGGAAGAAAGATTCTGATTTATTTGATTGATATCAGGAGATCAAATGAGTTCTTCATTCATTCATTGAATGATAAATGACTACAAGCGAAGGAGATACACGATTTAAATAATGGAAAATCCAATATTTCACAATTGTATCTAGAATAACTGGAAAAGTGGAAACAAGACCAGATATAATTTGATCGTTATGAGCCAATCCAAAATCGTTGTAGAACGAACCAATTATTAGTTCCCAACCATGAGTCGAGTGAAATCCAATCCATAAATCAGTAACTAAAAGAATCGAAAAAGCTTTTATTGTGTCACTTAAGTTATAGAGGAATTCCTGAACCCAAGAATTAAGAATGACAAGTTCCTCATTACCCAAAATAAAATAACCACTTAGAATAGCGAAAGAGATTATATTTGTCGAGAAATGCAAAATGATATGGAGATGATATTCATTGTGTGTTTTGACCAATTGTATCGTTTCCTTGTGTATTCCTATACGAAGTTTTTGTATATGTGTCTCCGGGTACTCCTTTATCATTTCGTCCAACAGAAAGAGTTCTTCTAATTCTATGAATCTTTCTAGAACGTTTTTCTCTTGAATGATATTCAAGAGAGTTTTGGATTGCCCGGTATTCCACCAATTTGTAACCCAAAGTTCCAGACATTTATTAAATGAGAGAGAGACCCACCAGGGCAAAAATACTATAGATACAAGATATGGGAAAGAAGGCAATGCTTTCTTTTTTTTCATTTTTTATCTGTGAATTGAATCGTTAATGAACCTGCTTCATTCGTTGACTCTATATGATATTTCTCTGAAGCACGAGTTCTATAACAAGGTATTGAACCTATGGGTCTATTCATTCCAATTTTTGTGTCAAAATTGAGTTTAGTTCTTGGATCTAGAAGGAATATAGAAATGGGATAAGGGTTCGCCCTTTTCGGATAAAAATGCAAAATCAATATTATTCCTAGATATCTCAATTGGGCAAATTCTAATGGGCAAATTCGAAGCAATTTCATCTTCATTTGTTCCTTTCTATGAATACTCGAAAACCCACTTAAAATAACGAATCGGATTTAGAAACGAAAACCCCCCTCAGTTAATTATTTCGAAATGTTTCACCGTCTAGCCACAACCAAGGAAAAAAAGGTATCATCAAAATTTTGGGCCTAAAAAGATGAGATGAATTTCGTATTACGAAATAAATGTTCGGATATATTTGATGAATCCCTACTTATTATATTAGCCTTAGATTAGCCTTTTTTCTAGTAGAAATTTTCTAGTAGAAAAGAATTGAGTTGGGATCCATACGCATACGAAATACTTTTGGTATACAAATGGTATACAAAAATTTATTCTTTTCTTAATTTTCTTCTTTATTATAGTATAGTTTATTATAGTTATTCCATATACGCCCTCCTGCTTTTTTGTTTTATTCTATGGGAGTCGCCACGACAAAGGAAGGAGGAAATAGAATAATCTAACATGTTTTGTTCGAATGAACATTCCAAAAAGACTTCAATTGTATTAAAAAAGGAATTAGCAAGTTCCTTCCCCCATGCCGAGAAAACATTTATTCTTTATTGTGTTCAATTCATTTCAAAATACTTCAATTGGTACGCCCAAGAAATAGGCCAATTCGGCAGCTTTTTGTTCAATTTCTCGTGGAGTAAAATTCTCATCAGTACGAGTCAAGGGAATGGCCCCTTGACCTCTGATTTCCATATAAAGGACACGACGAGGATAAAGACCCTCTTTAACCTCAATTCTGATTGATTGGATATCTCTCATAAGGAAGCGAAGGAAGATGCGACGATTTATTCCAGGAAATCCCCAACGAAAAATGCACACAATTCCTTCTTTTCTATCGAATCGGTCATAACCACTACCTACATTCCACAAAATTGTGCACCACAAATAGGAGCTAACGAATAGACCTGCGATCCCGTAAAAAGACATCACGATTCCTTGCGGAAAAAAAATAATTTGCTGAGATGGAAATATGGATATCAGATTCCTACCAAGATAACTGGAAGTTCCAACCGCTAAGAATCCTAGTGAACCTAAAAAAAGGATACAGGCCCAGCAAAAATTACTTGTTTTTCGAGACCCCCTTATAAGTTCTATCCATATATGTTCTGATCGCCAATTCATACTATACTAGATCCAGTTGCATTCGATTGGAATTGAGAGAATAACCCAAATTTGACTTTACCTTTCTTGATCCCGAAGTAACTTTCATCAACTAGCACTATTCTGATGTGGAGTAATTGGTTAGATACATTGACTTTCTATTAAAAATATTTACTGATCCGTTTTTAACCAGCTATACCCTGCATATATATATATACATGCATTTATGCAGATATCATGTATCCGCATACATAACAGTTCTTTCATTTGTGTGTGGAAAGAGCCACATATCGTACCATATTGCACTAAAAAAATATCTGTATTATGATACAGTGTTGAAATAAATTGATAAGATTTGGTCCCATTGGATCTAGACAATCTTATTTTTTTGGACATGAAGAGATAAAGAAGCCATTGCAATTGCCGGAAATACTAGGCCCACTAAAGGCACAAAAATAGAGGGTAAGTTGAGATCTGTCATAGAATGGGTGCCTCGATTTAATATTTGTATCTATATATTTGTATCTATTAGAAAGATATCTTATGATATGATAAGTATATCTATTATAAGTAATATTAGGTAATATGGACTATTGTATTTTATATAATATTATACTACTAAGTATATATAAACAATTAAGTATATATAAATATATAATTTCTAAATAATATATTTATATTAAAATAGAAATTTAAAATATAAAAATAATATTCAAAATAATATTAAAATATTAAATTTAAAGAAAAAAAAGGATAGATAATAAGTGCAAAAATGTAGAACTAAATTAAGTGTACCTATTCATCTTTCTACACGAATATAAATAGGGTAATCTTCTTTTACAAATTTTATTATTCTTCTTCTCCCATCCTTATGTTCTTTCTATCTTTCTTTCTAATCTAATAAGGAGTTTTTTATTTAAAAGTGGTTTTCTTATGAAAATGAAGTTCATTATGAATTCGCGACTCTAAATAATACGATCCAACAAACAGGGATTCATAGTAAAAATGCGATAGATGTAGAAATTATTTTATTTCATTTCCATATTTGATATTTCTTTTTATTTTCCCAAGTTCGAATTCCTCGGAAAGATAAATTCACTTTTTTATTTTATCCTGTTGATAGAGGTTCATAATACCTAATCATGAATAGGGGTAAGATAAAAAATGGATCTGGATCTGGAAGAAAAAAAATTATCCGAAACTTCTGACTCTTACTAGAAAGTGTAACTTATATCACCAAAGAACATTTTTCTTAGTTTTTTTTATTACGATGAACTAAATACTTGTTCGCTACAAACAAAATAACTGAATCTAGTGCTATACTTTAATTTTTGGAATTTTTATTCAAGGGAAAGAAACCATGGAGCTGAAATAACTCACTTAGAACACCTTTTAAAGGATTACGTGGTACGATTGGGTCGAATAAGCCTTTATGGAATAAATACTCAGCCGCTTGTAAATTATCGGGTATTGTCTTTTTCAATGTTTGTTCAATTACTCTTTTACCCGTAAATGCAATGTGCGCATTAGGTTCAGCAATAATGATATCTCCCAACATACCAAAACTGGCTGTTACTCCACCGGTTGTAGGAGATGTAAGGACTGTTACATAGAATAACTTTTTAGTGGATTGGTAATCATATGAAGCAGAAGATATTTTAGCCATTTGCATCAAGCTCAAACTTCCTTCTTGCATGCGTGCTCCTCCAGAAGCACACACAATAATGACAGGTAGAGATCGATTAGTAGCATACTCAATCAAACGAGTGATTTTCTCACCTACTACAGATCCCATACTACCTCCCATGAACTTAAAATCCATAACCCCAATTGCTGCGGGAATACCGTTTAGTTGACCTATGCCTGTTTGAACAGCTTCAGTTAAACCTGTCTTTCTTTGATAAGAATCGATACGATCTTTATAAGGTTCCCCTTCTGAATGAAATTTAATGGGGTCCATAGAAACCATATCTTCATCCATAGGATCCCAAGTGCCCGAATCAATCGAAAGTTCGATTCTATCTGAACTACTCATTTTCAAATGATATCCACACTGTTCACAAATATTCATTTTTGACCTAAGAAGTTTTTTATAATTTAATCCATAACAATTTTTGCATTGAACCCATAAATGTCTGTATTTTTTATTTATATCGAAATTATTAGATCTTCCTCTTATATTGAAATCAATGCCATTATTACGAGTTCTTATACTAAAACTTTCACTTTCACTTTCACTACCACTTACATTTTCAGTACAAATGAAACTATAAATGTAACTGTCACTGTAATTGTCAGTACCACCTGAAATGGAACTATTAATACTGACTTCAAAACGAAGATAACTATTAATGTGATTAGTCCAACTAGATTGAGTATCATACATGTAATGATAATAGTAGTGATTGTTTCTCTTAGACCCCCTATTCAAAAAACTAGAAAAAAAACCTTTTAATTCACTCAGAAAAGAACTATTATTGTCAATCCCAAAACTATGATTTTCAATATCAAAATATACGGAATAACTGTTACCATTACTATCCCTAACTAAAAAAGTGTCATCAGAGATCAAACTCCAAATATCCCTGATACCAAATAAATAATCAACATTACTGAAACTATAACTAACACTATCACTCCAATTTTTCTCCGTATCATTTAGAAGGGGTTCA